GTAGAAAGAGTACCATGTTGTGCCCGGACTTCAAACAGTTTAGCTTTAACCATGTTAATGGTCTCACTTTATTGGTTGATAGAGAATCAAAGTTGACTTACCAATAAAGAACGAAATGCTATGATTCTTACATATGATTTATTAATTTATTCAGAAGGAATTCGTCGAGATTGTACACTTTTTTCCTATTTATCTTATTCTAAAAAAAAAATATGTATATAAATAACACAAATAAATAAAGTGCAGCCGGTTGGGTCCAACCTATTCTTGAAATATACAACTCGCACACACTCCCTTTCCAAAAAAAATCAATACACCAAGCACTACACTTAGATTTATTAGATTTGTTGCTAAAATATCGGTATTAAACCCGAAACTCCCGGCGGATGGCCAGTGGCCTACTAAGGAAACGAAAGAATCGGTTACATTTTTCATATGCTCTCCTCTTATAGATAGGACTAACAAAGAACAGAGTTCTTTTTGTATCACTTGACTTGCCCTTTTTTGATCGATTTCTTTTTCTTAATTTTTTCTTTGTTTTAAGTTTCCGATAAGATACTTATTAAGTTGGGTCCTAGGTCTTGTAGAAATTGCAAAATATTTCCCCTGTTCAAACACTTCCTAAAAAGAAAGTAAAAATTCCATCGTACTAACCGAAGGACGGGAAGGAATAAAGCGAGCAAATCCACTAATTCATCATCCTCAAATCAGTCTTTTCCGGCGTATTGTTCCAACAAATACATAATTGTAGGAGTAAAGTAGTGATATAATTCACAGAAGCAAACCGCAACGAATTAATAAAATAAGAAAAAGTGTGTAATGCACTTTTTTACATTCTCGTTCTAGGATGAAATTAAACAAAAGGATTTGCAAATAAAAGTGCTAATGCCACAACGAGCCCATAAATGGTTAAAGCTTCCATAAAAGCTAGACTAAGCAATAAGGTGCCTCTTATTTTTCCTTCTGCTTCTGGTTGTCTCGCAATACCTTCTACGGCTTGGCCTGCAGCAGTACCTTGACCAACTCCAGGTCCAATAGAAGCAAGCCCTACGGCCAATCCAGCAGCAATAACGGAAGCGGCAGAAATCAGTGGATTCATGATGATAGGTTCCTCGCACCAAAAAAAAATGGTTAATGATACAATCAACTAAGGAATTCTTACTTATTTGATCACTAAAAAATATCGAATCAAAGTAACTAAAATAAAAAATATATATATATATATATAGATAGGGAAAAACCCTATATAACTAATATATATCTACTATCACATATACATTTGTTTCTTTCATAACGGAAACCACCCGCATTTTTTATTGAATCAGATTCTAGAATAATTCGTCGAAAAATCTACAGGAACTGTAGCTGGACTTATAGACATTACATATAGACATATATCTAGTGTGATCTCCCTAACCCATCCTTCGTAATATCGTCTATCTTTCCTCTTAGAACTCTAGTCATATATACATATGGATTTCTTATTTCTATCTATATATGTATATGTTACCGAACCAAGTATATTTTCTTGAACCATGCATTGCCTCAGTCGGGGTAAGCTTAAAAAAAGAAGACTCTTTTGAAAACTAATCAATGATGACCCTCCATGGATTCCCCTATATAAGCCGCGGCTAAAGTTGCAAAAATGAGAGCTTGAATACCGCTTGTAAATAATCCAAGAAACATGACAGGGATAGGAACTACTGAAGGTACTAAAGAAACAAGAACAACAACTACTAATTCATCCGCCAATATATTTCCGAAAAGTCGAAAACTCAGAGATAAAGGTTTTGTGAAATCTTCTAGGATGTTAATTGGTAAAAGGATTGGAGTTGGTTGAATGTATTTTCCAAAATAAGCCAACCCTTTTTTGGTAAGACCTGCATAAAAATATGCCACGGACGTGAGTAAAGCTAAAGCAACAGTAGTATTTATATCATTCGTGGGGGCAGCCAACTCTCCATGAGGTAACTGTATGATTTTCCAAGGTAAAAGAGCTCCAGACCAATTAGAAACAAAAATAAATAAGAACATGGTTCCAATAAAGGGAACCCAAGGGCCATATTCTTCTCCAATCTGAGTTTTACTCAAGTCTCGAATAAATTCAAGAACATATTCAAAGAAATTCTGCCCGTCGGTAGGAATAGTTTGTGGATTTCGAACAGTTATGATAACTGACCCTAATAAGATAGCAATTACTACCCAAGAAGTGATAAGTACTTGAGCATGAATTTGTAAACCTCCTATTTGCCAATATAAATGTTGGCCCACTTCTACACCTGATATATCGTAGAATCCTTTGAGTGTTTTAATGGAACATGGTATAACATTCATATTGCCCTCTGACAGAAATCAAACTTAAAAAAAAAATTATTTTGATTCAACCATCTCTTTTTCAACTTATCTACTTTCATCATTAATCATATATTTAAAATACCAAGAAATCACATAACATAATATCCCATTTTATCTCTTTTTTAAAAATGTAAGACAAGAATAGTAACCAATCTAAGAAATCAAAGATAATTAACTAATCTTATTATTCTTAATCATAACATAATCATAATCAATGACTTCTTATATAGCTAGAATTACCCTCACAAATTGCGGATACTAATTTGTTAAGAATCAATCGGATTAAAGCTATAACGTCATCGTTGATTGGAATCGAAATATCTGCAAGATCCGGGTCACAATTTGTATCGATTAAACAAATTGTTGAAATTCCCAAAATGACACATTCTCGAAGAGCTTTATATTCTTTTTGCTGATCAACGATGATTACAATATCGGACAACCCAGTCAGATATTTGATCCCATCCAGATATGTTTGCAAAGTCGCTAATTTTCTCTTCAACATTGCTGCATCTCTTTTAGGGAGACGGTTTAGTTTCCCCATCTTTTGTTCTCCTCTTAAGTCTCTGAACTTATGAAGTCTCGTTTCTGTAGTGGACCAATTCGTTAACATACCACCGAGCCATTTTTTATTAACATAATGACATCGAGCCCTTATTGCAGCTGAGACTGCTAAATCTGCTGCTTTATTTTTGGTACCAACCATTTAAAAGGTTTTCCTCGACTTACTGCATCAAAAACTAAATCACAGGCTTCTGATAAAAAACGAGCAGTTCTAGTAAGATTTGTAATATGAATACCTTTACGCTTTGCAGAAATGTAAGGGGCCATTCTAGGATTCCATTTCTTAGTACCATGATCAAAATGAACTCCCGACTCCATCATCTCTTCCAAATGGATGTTCCAATACCTTCTTGTCATTTTTCCCGCGCTTTCTCTTTTTTTTTTAGAAATAACTAATTGTTCCTACGGAACCTTATAACGAGGTTGACCATTGATACATAGTCCGAACCATTAATTTTTTTTTTATTACTTACTTCATTTTTTTACTTAACAAAACTAGAAAGGAAAAAGAAAAAATATCTGCTTAGGAATTATGAAATCGCGTAAATGACTTTTCTAATGTGTCATGGAAATTCTTTGGGCTACAAGAACAAAAAAATTCTCGATGGTGTAACAAAATATCTCTTATTTCCAACTTGAATACATTTTTCTTTTTTATTTCAAAATGAATGTTTTTGTCTTGCCTTGAACGGTGCACTAATTTTTTAAATCCGGTACCGATAGGGATAATTCCCCCCAGAACTACATTTTCTTTCAGACCCTTCAACCAATCAATACGCCCCCGTAGAGCAGCTTTTGCTAAAACTCTAGCAGTTTCTTGAAAACTTGCTTCAGATATGAAGCTTTGAGTATTCAGAGACGCCCTCGTTATTCCTAATAAAATTGCCCGATAACAGATCGCTTCGTCTAAAGCACGCCCTGCTCGTTCTGCTCGCAGCAATCCGATTAATTCTCCAGGCGAAAAAACATTAGACATTCCGTCTTCTGAAACCAACACTTTTGATGTTACTTGTCGTACAATAATCTCTAGATGTCTATTATGAATCTGCACCCCTTGAGATCGATAAACCTTTTGGATCTTATTAACCAAAGAGATATGGCTTTGGGCTATAGTTAGCTCAGCTCCAATTAAGAATCCCCAAGGAATTCCAAGAATTCTTGGTATACGTTCGTTCCAACCTTCGACTCTCCTTTCAAGGTTCATCGATATTGAACCAATCGAACGCACTTCTAAGATTTGTTCCACTTTTGGAAGTCCCTGCGTTATGTCACCAGATCGGGATTTTTCATATATAAATGTAACTAATGTATCTCCTTCAGAAAGGGTTTCTCCGTAATGTCCGTGAACAGTTGCTCCTGGAGTAGCCAAATACGGCTTAGCTGATCTTATAACTAAGGAATCAACATGAACAATTAAAATTTGACCAGATTTTTTTATATGTGTCCCATATTTAACTAGCCATAGATTTTCACAAATAAATTGTCCAATGCTAATTATTGTGGATGTTTCTTCACAATAATTGTGATGTAAAAAGCACCAATTCAAATGGGATGGATTAAAAATGATGGTATTGCATGGGTTGGGATTATAAATCCTTCTATTTTCATCTATTAAACAGTATTTAAGTACTTGAAGTACTTGGAAAGTCGCTTTCAAATTATCAAGTATCCAATATTTGTTTACCAAGATCTGATTATGAGTTATTAAATAGTAAGCTGAATAAAAGTTCACTATTGTAGATACAATAGTACCTAGGGGACCCAACAAATCCCTAATTATAATTATGGGATTCAATTCTTTTGACGTAATGTTATATTTCGAACCATTGAATCGACATGGGCCAACTCGAGAACAATTGAATGATGACAAAATTATCAAAGCCTTATTTTGATTCAACAATGTACCAATAGTTGCTTGATGCTGAGTAACTACGGAAATCTTCACTTTCGAAAAAAAAGGGTTGATATTGGTGCAATCTAATCCATTATCGGGGATCAATCCCGAACCCGCCGTATCATACCTTTTTTCAGCATATGAAAGACTAGACTTTACTAACTCAATTTTTATGAAATTTTGAATC